CATCGTGCATGAACGGTTCTTCTATCTCGAATGATTGGGCTAAAGTAAGGGCTAAAAAAAAAGAAGAAAAAAACAAATAGAATTGAACATCCGTACAGGCATCTTTTGTGCATTGCATACGGCTCCGCAATGGAATTTCCTTTTTCTTCCCTTCTATTCTATATCGAAGCAAAAAAAAAGAATCCATCCGATTCAGATCGTTGAATGATCCATTTACCACCCTTCTTTTCGTATTGTAGGAGTCAAAAAAAAAATACTATGATGGTTCTGTTGCTTTCTATATTTATCTCGTCTGTAATTTAGCAATCCCAAAGTTTCTTTTTGATACGATCAAATAAGGAAAAATGATCTTTTTTTTTTTTTTCATTTTCGTATTCTTTTTTTTGTAAGATAAATATCAGAAAGATACTTCTGGTGTGGAAGAAAAATGGTTTGTGACGCTGAAATGTACTCCCGACACAGAAGATCAAATCGGAAATAACCTTTGTTTCATACTACTATCTCGATACAAAATCTCATGTTAGGAAAAACAATAATAGTTTGTTCATATCGAACTCGAAGTGCCATGCTATTATTACCTATTATTCATATTCGATACGGCGAAGGCATAGTCTTCTTCCTTTTTTCAAATAAAAACTCATTGGCGCCAAGCGTGAGGGAATGCTAGACGTTTGGTAATTTCTCCTCCGACCAGAATGAAAGATCCCATTGAAGCGGCTAATCCCATGCATATTGTATGTACATCGGGCGAAACAAATTGCATAGTATCATAAATGGCTATTCCTGGTATTACCCATCCGCCGGGGGAGTTTATAAACAAATAAAGATCCTTAGTATCATCTTCTATACTGAGATATACCATGAGACCAACAAGTTGATTTGAGATTTCGCTATCAACTTCTTGGCCTAAAAAAAGTAATCTTTCTCGATAAAGTCGGTTGATTAGGACAAAATTGTATCCCTTTTAAACCGTACGTGCATCTTTGGATGCATACGGTTCAAAAAAATTGCGAAAAAAAGAATCAATGTGTCGATTCCAATCCTATCTCTTTTTTTTTGTAACAGATTTCTGTTTTTCTAATGAAAGGGATTTTTTCTTCTATTTTTCAAAAAAAACATGAGTTTTGGCCCCCTTCCCTAAAAAAAAAAGAATTTAGTGAACTTATTGAATTAACCTCTCATTGATGTATTGTTTCGTCGAGATTCAAATCACGATGTAATTTTCTTGTTCCTGACTGGGTCCTTTCAATTCTTTTAGGTTCATGTTCTACTCCGGGGAAAGATCTATCCGAATTATATTTGCACATATAGGACAAATGATCTCAGTACCACTTCTTTTTGCTACGACTTTTTTCAATTCCTTTCACGCCTCCCCCAAACTATTCGATGTATTCATAATACTGGTTGGCATGGCAGTTTGAGATCGCCCCTATAATTAAGTATAAGAATCGTCTATGCTACAAGCGGTAATTGTACATATATTACTATTACCAATTTGGTATTTTCTGAATGGAGCCTGGATACTTGATTTTCTTAGTCCAAGTCAACCATAAATTCTTATAATTGATAATATTGATCCTCAATAGAAATTGATCTAATTTCACTTCACGCTCCGAATAATTGATTCTTCAATCAATACAATATTTCTTGGGCGAAACAGAGGATATCTCGATCGGTGGAGAAAACGGGTAAATCCCATATGACCCAATATGTCTGACAAGTCGCACTATACGTCAACCCAAACTGCATCTTCCTCTCCAGGACTCCGAAAAGGTACTTTTGGAACACCAATGGGCATTAAATTAAAGAAAAAAATTAAGTACTATACTTCACTTTAATACGGAAACGTAAGAATGAGTTTTTTATTGTCTTCATTATTATTTTTTTTTTCTGTTTATTGTAGTTTATACATACATTGGAAGGTTTTTAGGGGAAGACATAATGAATAAATCAAAATTTTAATGAAGGGATCGATCGTTCGAATAATAAACAAGTATACATGCATTCGTTCCCACGCAATGGGACCAATGCCCCCATTGCGTATTGGTACTTATCGGGTATAGAATAGATCTGCTTCTCTTTGTTCTTACGAACGGAATTCCGCCGTTATTTTCAACGGAATCGAAAAAATAGTAACCTTTTCTCATACAGAATTCGCTGAAAAGGTTAGGTACATAGTGCAATGCGATAAAGTTACATAGTGTCTATTTTTCTTTGAAAAAGGGGTATTTCCATGGGTTTGCCTTGGTATCGTGTTCATACTGTAGTATTGAATGATCCCGGCCGATTGCTTTCTGTCCATATAATGCATACGGCTCTAGTTTCTGGTTGGGCCGGTTCGATGGCTCTATACGAATTGGCGGTTTTTGATCCCTCTGACCCCGTCCTTGATCCAATGTGGAGACAAGGTATGTTCGTTATACCCTTCATGACTCGTTTAGGAATAACCAATTCGTGGGGTGGTTGGAGTATTTCAGGAGGAACTATAACGAATCCGGGTATTTGGAGTTATGAAGGCGTGGCTGGGGCACATATTGTGTTTTCTGGCTTGTGCTTTTTGGCGGCCATCTGGCATTGGGTATATTGGGACCTAGAAATATTCTGTGATGAACGTACGGGAAAACCCTCTTTGGATTTGCCCAAGATCTTTGGAATTCATTTATTTCTCTCAGGGGTGGCTTGCTTTGGTTTTGGCGCATTTCATGTAACAGGCTTATATGGTCCTGGAATATGGGTGTCTGATCCTTATGGACTAACTGGAAAAGTACAATCTGTAAGTCCAGCGTGGGGCGCGGAAGGTTTTGATCCTTTTGTTCCGGGGGGAATCGCCTCTCATCATATTGCAGCGGGTACACTGGGCATATTAGCGGGCCTATTCCATCTTAGTGTCCGTCCGCCTCAACGTCTATACAAAGGATTACGTATGGGCAATATTGAAACTGTACTTTCTAGTAGTATCGCTGCTGTTTTTTTTGCAGCTTTTGTTGTTGCTGGAACTATGTGGTATGGTTCAGCAACGACCCCAATCGAGTTATTTGGTCCTACTCGTTATCAGTGGGATCAGGGATACTTCCAGCAAGAAATATATCGAAGAGTTGGTGCCGGACTAGCCGAAAATCTAAGTTTATCAGAAGCTTGGTCTAAAATTCCCGAAAAATTAGCTTTTTACGATTACATTGGTAATAATCCGGCAAAGGGGGGATTATTCAGAGCAGGTTCAATGGACAGCGGGGATGGAATAGCTGTTGGATGGTTGGGACACCCCGTCTTTAGAGATAAAGAAGGGCGCGAACTTTTTGTACGTCGTATGCCTACTTTTTTTGAAACATTCCCGGTCGTTTTGGTAGATGGAGACGGAATTGTGAGGGCAGATGTTCCTTTTCGAAGGGCAGAATCAAAGTATAGTGTTGAACAAGTAGGTGTAACCGTTGAGTTCTATGGTGGCGAACTCAATGGAGTCAGTTATAGTGATCCTGCTACTGTGAAAAAATATGCTAGACGCGCACAATTAGGTGAAATTTTTGAATTAGACCGGGCTACTTTGAAATCCGATGGTGTTTTTCGTAGCAGTCCAAGGGGTTGGTTCACTTTTGGACATGCTACGTTTGCTTTGCTCTTCTTTTTCGGACACATTTGGCATGGCGCTAGAACCTTGTTCAGAGATGTTTTTGCTGGTATTGATCCAGATTTGGATGCTCAAGTGGAATTTGGAACATTCCAAAAACTTGGAGATCCAACTACAAGGAGACAGGTAGTTTGATACAAGATTGTTCTGGTATTTTTTGCCTCTATTTTTTTTTTTTATTTGAATTTGAATAAGGTACCCGAGAAATATTGACTTGAATCACCTTCTTTTCTTTGATTCGTTCCCCCTTTTTCTATGGTATGGTAAATGATTCCACTCAAACGAATAGGTGTGAAAGCTATAATTTTAAACCACGATCAAATCTATGGAAGCATTGGTTTATACATTCCTTTTAGTCTCGACTTTAGGGATAATTTTTTTCGCTATCTTTTTTCGAGAACCGCCTAAGGTTCCGACTAAAAAATGAAATGATTTTTCATTATATCAACTGAAGTAATGAGCCTCCCATATCGGGAGGCTCATTACTTCAACTAGTCTAGTCCCCGTGTTCCTCGAATGGATCTCTTAGTTGTTGAGAGGGTTGCCCAAAAGCGGTATATAAGGCGTACCCCGTGAAGCTTACAAGTAAACCAGATATGAAGATGGCGACTAGGGTTGCTGTTTCCATTTTTAGATAATTTCAAGATCACAACGGATCTACGATAAGATCGTTTATTTACAACTACAACGAAATGGTATACAAAGTCAACAGATCTCAACCAATGATTAAATAGGATTTATGGCTACACAAACTGTTGAGGGTAGTTCTAGATCTAGGCCAAGACAAACTACCGTAGGGAATTTATTGAAACCATTGAACTCGGAATATGGTAAAGTGGCTCCGGGCTGGGGGACTACGCCACTTATGGGAGTCGCAATGGCTCTATTTGCGATATTCCTATCTATTATTTTGGAAATTTATAATTCTTCCGTTTTACTGGATGGAATTTCAATGAGTTAGGTTTATAAGAACTACGAAGCCCTAGCAAAAAAATGACTTAAGACTCGGATTTATAGACCATTCTGGTAGTTCGACTGTGGGATTTCTTTTTTTTCGGTATTTCCGGAATATGAGCGTGTGACTTGTTATAATTGATCCTATTGATAATACAGAGAAGGGTCCTGTCATCTCTATCAAGATGATTCTACCCCGTCGGATATTTATTCTAATATCTGGAACACGGAATATATAGAATAGATTAAGAAAAGAAATATTTGAACTATGATTCATACCTACTATTCAGACCTCGCAACCGGACTCAAAAAAAACAATTTCGAATGGGTATTTCCTAAATCAAACAATTTTTCTTTCTTTAGACTTATTTTGTCCGAAGAACAACTTCTTTCTCTAGATTTTGTTGAGTCATTACATCCA